CCTTTTATCATGACTTCTGCTCGTTGCATACCTTGATCTACTACTGTACGAATAGCATTTGCTGCGGCAGTTTGAGCGGCAAAGGGTGTCCCTCTTCTCGTACCCTTGAATCCACAAGTACCGGCCGAGGACCAGGAAACCACCCGCCCCCGCATATCTGTAACTGTGACTATGGTATTATTGAAACTTGCTTGAACATGAATAACTCCCTTTGGTATTCTGCGTGCACTCTTACGTGAACCAATACGTACATTCCTACGTGAACCAGTTCTCGGTATAGCTTTTGCCATATTGTATCATCTCATAAATATGAGTCAGAAATATATGGATATATCCATTTTATGTCAAAACAGATTTCTTATTTGTACATTGAGCCCTTTAGTGGGTCTGATTATCCTTGTCTTTGTTTATGTCTCGGGTTGGAACAAATTACTATAATGCGCCCCCGCCTACGGATTAGTCGACATTTTTCACAAATTTTTCGAACGGAAGCTCTTATTTTCATATTTGTCATTCCTTATCTTAATTCTTTTTTGGTAGAAAATAAGTTTCTTGAAATTTTGCATCTCGAATCGTATCGAATAAAAATGACCTAATCTTTCGAATCCTTGTTTCGGAGTCGATAAATTATACGTCCTCTGGTTGAATCATAACGACTTACTTCAATTTTGACTTTATCTCCTGGAAGTATCCGTATAAAACTACGTCGGATTTTTCCTGAAACGTAACCTAGAATCAGATCTTCATTATCTAACCGAACTCGGAACATGCCATTGGGAAGCGATTCAGTAATTAAACCTTCATGAATCCATTTTTGTTCTTTCATTTCAGGTAAAGCCCCCCTGAAGTATCAATTAATGGAGGAAAGACGATATTAGACAACTCACCCCCTTTCTTTTTTTTTTTACAAATAGGAAGAGGTTTCGGATCCCATTTGGATATTAAATGGATTACCATATATAACACAAAATTTCTCCACCGATTCGTTCTAGTCGAGCCTCCCGGTCTGTCATTATACCCCGAGAAGTAGAAAGAATTACAATTCCCATCCCACCTAAAATTCTAGGAATTCGTTGAGAGTTAGAATAGATTCGTAAACCGGGTCTACTGATCCGTTTTAAATTTAAAAAATTTCTATAGGGTCTTTTCTCATTCCTTCTATGTCGAAGGGTTAAAACCAAAAAATATTTGTTTTTTTCTCGATGTTTTCTGACGTTTTCGATAAAACCCTCTCGGAAAAGTATTTTAACAATATTTTCGATAATATTAGTAGATGCTATGCGAACAACTCTTTTTCTATCCATATCAGCATTTCGTATAGAGGTTATTATCTCAGCAATAGTGTCTCTACCCATGATGAACTAAAATTATTGGTGTCTCAAAATTGGATATAATCAACATGTTTTTCTTTTTTTTTTTTTATTGATTTATGAATAGGAATTTTGCAAGGTATATGCGTGAGACACAATCTACGAATTAATCTAGTTCTTAATCTATTTCTTTCAAATACCCCAAAGATATCACGATCTCATTTTATTTTATAATACCTCGGGAGCTAATGAAACTATTTTAGTAAAATTCAATTGTCTCAATTCACGGGGGATTGCCCCAAAAATTCGAGTTCCTTTTGGATTTCCTTCTTGATCAATCACAACTGCAGCATTGTCATCATACCGTATTATCATACCGCTGTCACGTTTTAGTTCTTTACAGGTACGAACAATTACAGCTCTCACTACTTCTGATTTTTCTAGGGGCATATTTGGTACTGCTTCTTTAATCACAGCAACAATAACGTCACCAATATGAGCATATCGACGATTACTAGCTCCTATGATTCGAATACACATCAATTCTCGAGCCCCGCTGTTATCCGCTACATTTAAATGGGTCTGAGGTTGAATCATATCAAATTTTTTTTTTATTCTTCCAATGCAAAGGATGAAGAAAATAAAAGAAATATTGTTTGTCCAAAAAAAGAAACCTGCGTTTTTGTTTCATCCCTAAGATTCATCTCTGTCGGTTCTACATTTTTATCCCGAAATAATAAATTGAGTTCGTATAGGCATTTTAGATGCTGCTATTAAAATAGCCCTTCTAGCTATATTTTCGGTTACTCCACCCATTTCATATAGTATTCGCCCCGGTTTAACAACAGCTACCCAATATTCAGGGGATCCTTTCCCCGAACCCATACGTGTTTCAGCAGGTCTTACTGTAACTGGTTTGTCTGGAAATATACGGACCCATATTTTTCCACCACGGCGTGCATTTCGTGTCATTGCTCGTCGACCTGCTTCGATTTGTCTAGATGTGATCCAAGCAGGTTCAAGTGCCTGAAGAGCATATTTACCGAAACAAATATGATTACCTCGATAAGATATTCCCTTCATTCTTCCTCTATGTTGTTTACGGAATCTAGTTCTTTTGGGGTTATAGTTGATGGTTGTTTCAGAATTCCATCTCTACTACAGAACTGGACGTGAGAGTTTCTTCTCAT